AATATATATTATTTTTTTATATAGATATTTTTAAATAATGTATAAATAAAAAATTTTTGGGTAGAAAAGACTTTTAGTCGAGGCTTGTCTTGGTTTTGGGGTTTGACAAGATATGATGGCTTTCCTAAGGTCAAGGGGGGTAAGGGGGGTTTGACGACAAATTTCCGGGGGGAAACTTAGGGTTGTCTGGTCTGGGGGAATATATTATGCACCTGATATAGTTTAATGCAATTCTTAAGTTATGTCTTTCAAGCATAGACTATTAGTATAATTCTTGCCAGGGACTAATTCAACCTTAAGTAAGCTGTTCCGCTAATGCACGGCCTCCCGTGGGCTGGCGAAAGTGACCCCCAACCGAAAAAACCCCATGCCTATAAGTGAACGCCCGGCTTGGTGGGTAACGAGTCGTATGGGTTACACCAATAACCTATGTCAGATATAGTGCACAGTGTGAGTAGTTCGGGGTCCTAGTTCCTGAAATAGGAACCAGATGCCAGTAATAGTGCACTAGGTACTACCCCCACAATAGGTGCCCCTGATTCCATCATGGAACGATTACACCTGATTTGTGCTGGTTGGTGGTTTCTTACTGTGAGATTAAGGGACCTTAAATTAATTGTTGTTAAAACAAGGAAACTTGTGTGGGACTTATTTTTGCTTATAACTAAATAATCTATTCGTTAGGAGGTTTTAAATGGTGGTTCAAATTTTTTAGATTTATGTAATATCAAAATTATTATTTTTGTGTTCTAATGCTCCAGTTAATATAGATGTTGGACAGGATGTATATGTCCCTACCTCATAATGTTGATTATGGATAATATACATTCAGACAACTGGTGTAAAAAGGGACAATATTGCATCATTAATGATGCAATAATTATTGTCCAAATATTTGTTTAGTTTCATTTATATTTAATGCTTTTTAGACATACAGAGAATAGTTTAAATTAAGATCTTAGCTTTGGGAGCTAAGGATGGGAGTTAAAAACTCCTTTCTCTGATCTGCGCCAGGAAGAGTTTTAATCTTCGCTCTTCGGCTTACAAGACCGATGCTTTATAGTCTAAGCTACTGGGGCTTTTATCAATTAAGCGCTTTGTTTTCGAATCAGGCAACGACAGGGTTGATGATTAGGAACAGGCTGAAGTATAGAACTGATGCTGTTTGTCCGATGATAATGAAAGGGTGTTCTACTGGTATTCCTCCGATTCAGGTTAGAATAAGTATATCAGCTACTAATATTCAGAAGAGGAATTGTGATGCGGGCCGAAAGGTTAATGCTCGTTGTTTTGAAGTGTGTAATAATGGGACTAATATTAGGATCAAGATTGAAAATAAAAGGGCTAGAACTCCACCTAGTTTATTTGGAATTGAGCGAAGGATTGCGTACGCAAATAGGAAATATCATTCTGGTTTAATATGTGGGGGCGTAACTATTGGGTTTGCAGGAATAAAATTATCAGGGTCTCCTAAAATGTTGGGGTAGAATAGTGCTAGGGAGGCAAGTGCGGTCAATATAATGATAAACCCTAGAAGATCTTTGTATGAGAAATAGGGGTGAAAAGGAATTTTGTCGGCGTCAGAGTTTAGGCCTGCGGGGTTGTTGGAGCCTGTTTCGTGAAGGAACAATAGGTGGAGTATTGTAGCTGCTAAAACGACAAAAGGTAGTAAAAAGTGGAAGGCGAAGAATCGTGTGAGGGTGGCGTTGTCTACAGAAAAACCTCCTCAAATCCATTGTACTAATGTGTTACCTACATATGGTACTGCGGAAAGGAGATTTGTGATAACTGTTGCACCTCAGAAAGATATTTGTCCTCAGGGTAGGACATAGCCAACGAATGCAGTCATTATTACTAAAAGGAATAGGATAACTCCAATGTTTCAGGTCTCTTTGTAAAGGTATGAACCATAGTATAGTCCACGAGCGATATGTATGTATAGGCAAATGAAAAAGAAGGAGGCCCCATTTGCATGTAGGTTTCGGATTAATCAACCATAATTAACGTCTCGGCAAATGTGGGCGACTGATGAAAAAGCTGTGGAGATATCTGAGGTATAATGTATTGCTAGGAACAATCCTGTTAGAATTTGTGTGATAAGACATAGCCCTAGTAAGGATCCGAAATTTCAGAGGGCCGAGATGTTTGAAGGTGTTGGTAGATCTACTAATGCGTCGTTAGCAATTTTTAAAATTGGATGGGTTTTTCGTAGGCTTGCCATTAAAGGTTTCTGTAGTTGAATTACAACGGTGGTTTTTCATATCATTGGTCTGGGTTAAACTCCCGGGGGAAACCATGGAGTATTTAGCTTTTGTTTTCATGGGGGTTATAATTTTGGGTCTACTAGGAGTAGCTTCAAATCCAGCTCCTTATTATGCTGCTCTTGGTCTTGTGTTAGCTTCGGGAGGAGGGTGTGGTGTCTTAGCTTCTTATGGTGGGTCTTTTATTTCCCTGGTTTTGTTCTTGATTTACTTGGGGGGAATGTTAGTGGTTTTCGCTTATTCTGCGGCTCTAGCTGCGGAGCCTTATCCTGAAGCCTGAGGAGACTGATCGGTGCTAGGGTATGTATTGGGGTATGGGTTGTTGTGTGTTTTAGTGCTAGCCATGGGTCTTGGAGGGGGAGATTATTGTTTTATAGTGGATGAGTATCAAGGTTTTTCGACATTACGTGGAGATTTTAATGGTGTTTCCTTTATTTACTATTCGGGGGGTAAGATACTAATTATTTGTGGGTGGGCATTGTTGTTAGCCTTGTTTGTGGTATTAGAGTTGGCTCGAGGGCGGGAGCGGGGCGCTCTTCGTGCTATTTAACTGATAATAAATATTAGGATAAAAATAAGGTTGGTTAATAAAAATACGCCTAAGTAGGTTTTAATAAGTCCCTGTTGGGGGTCATTAATAAGTTTGATTATGGGGATTTGAATAGAGGCAGCCCCTTTGGGACCAACTTTCTCTAATCAGTTCAGGTCTACAGCTTGGGTGGCAATTTTTTGCCCTAGGGCGAGGTTAACTTTTGGAAGAACTCGATGAATAATTGAGGGAAAGAACCCTAGTATATTTGAGAAGTTGTGTGTGGTCATGTTTGGGGTAATTTTGAGTTGTTTATTGGTTAACCCTGCAAGTTCAACTGCGATAAGTAATCCTAGGAGAGTAACTGCCAGGGCAGCTATCTTGAGGGATAGAGGTATTGTCATAGTTTGTGTTTTTGAGGGGAGAAAGTTTGAAACAAGTACCAAGCCTGCAATAATACTTCCTCAAGCCAAGCGTTTGATGGGGTTAATCAGGGTAGGGGCGTTTTCATTGATTGGGGTTAAAGGTAAGAATCGAGGTTGTCCGTTAACAACAAAAAAAATGATTCGGAAACTATAGATTGCTGTAAAAGAAGTTGCGATAAGGGTCAAGGTTAGGGCTCAGGCGTTTAGATGTGATGTATTTAAGGCTTCAATAATTGCGTCTTTTGAGAAGAATCCCGCAAGGAAAGGGGTTCCAGTTAATGCAAGGCTTCCTACTATAATACATGAAGAGGTAAAGGGCATAATATGGTGAATTCCTCCCATTTTCCGAATGTCTTGTTCATCATTAAGACCATGGATGATTGACCCCGAACAAAGGAAAAGCATTGCTTTAAAAAAGGCGTGGGTGCAAATGTGTATAAATGCTAATTGTGGCTGGTTGAGACCAATGGTAACTATCATTAACCCTAGTTGGCTTGATGTGGAGAATGCAACGATTTTTTTAATGTCGTTTTGGGTTAAAGCACATACTGCTGTAAAAAGTGTTGTGATTGAGCCAAGACATAAGCAGGTTGTGAGAGCGGCTTGGTTTCCTTGCATCATCGGATGGAGACGAACAAGTAAAAAAATACCCGCAACAACCATTGTGCTGGAGTGAAGGAGGGCAGAGACCGGAGTAGGACCCTCTATAGCCGCAGGTAACCAGGGGTGTAACCCAAATTGGGCTGATTTACCTGTTGCGGCTAAGATGAGGCCTATTAATGGGAGTGTTATGTCTAGATTTTTAGATAATACAAATATTTGTTGGATCTCTCAAGTGTTAAAATTTGTAGCTATTCATGCTATAGTCAAGATAAGCCCAATATCACCTACTCGATTGTAGATTACTGCCTGAAGTGCTGCGGTGTTTGCGTCTGCTCGTCCATATCATCAGCCAATCAAAAGAAAGGATATAATTCCAACACCTTCTCATCCGATGAAAAGTTGAAATATATTGTTTGCGGTTACTAGTAAGATTATCGCGATTAAAAACATTAGTAGGTATTTAAAAAATCGTCCTACGTTAGGGTCTGAAGACATGTATCATGAGGCGAACTCTAGAATTGATCAGGTGACGTATAGCGCAATCGGGGTGAAGATGATTGAGAATTGGTCGAACTTAAAGCTTGTATTTAAATCAAATGTGTAGGTATTTGATCATTGTCAGTTCGTTGTTACTGTTTCTATTCCTTGGTCCAGGAAAATAAATAAAGGGATAAGACTAATAAAAAATGCTAGTTGCACAGCCGTTTTCACTTGGTATACTATAAGCCATTTTTCCTGTTGTTTAGGGTTTAAGGTGGTGATAATTGGGTAAATCAAGATTATTAGAATCATAAAGAAGCTTGAACTAAAGACCATAATAATTGGATGCATAGCCGCTACTTGGGTTTGCACCAAGAGTCTTTGGTTCCTAAGACCAACGGATTAGCTATTATCCTTTAGGGGCCAAGGGATCTGCGGAGTTTAACCGCAGCTCAGAAAAATTAGCACTCTTCCGAGGATATCTTCCTCCCTTGGTCAACAAACAGAGTTTAACTGTTATTACTAGAATCACAATCTAGTGTTTTAATTAAACTACATTAACAGAAACATCATCCTCATATAAGCTCTGGTTTGGTGATTAATAGGATAACTGGGGTTAAATGTAGGACAATTAGAAGGTGTTCTCGTGTATGTGTGGGTTCAAGACCTATTACATGAAGGGGCGCTGGGCCTCGTTGAGTTATTAGATATATGTATAGAGAATACCCGGCTGTAATTAAGGTACCAACTCCTGTCAAAATAATTGTGGGGTTTGATCAGTTGAATATTGAGGTTATAATTATTAGTTCCCCTATTAAATTTGGTATAGGAGGGAGAGCAAGATTAGCTAGGCTGGCAATGAATCATCAAGTAGCGGCTAAAGGAAAAATAAGTTGTATGCCCCGGGCTAGGAGGAGGGTTCGGCTATGAGTTCGCTCATAGCTAGTGTTTGCTAAACAGAACAAACATGAGGATACTAATCCGTGGGCAATTATAAGGATCACTGCCCCTGTGAAACCTCAAGGGGTTTGAATAAGGATCCCTGCAGCAACAAGACCCATGTGACTTACCGAAGAATAAGCGATTATTGATTTTAGGTCTGTTTGTCGTAAACAAATAGAGCCGGTCATAATGATACCTCAGAGAGCAAGAATGATAAAAGGATATGCGAGTTCTTTGGTAAAAGGTGATAAGATTACAAGGATGCGAATTATACCATATCCTCCTAGTTTTAATAGGACGGCAGCAAGAACTATTGATCCGGCCACAGGAGCTTCAACATGTGCTTTTGGTAACCATAAGTGGACACCATATAAAGGTATTTTGACAAGGAATGCAATTAGACACCCGGCTCATCAGATTTTATCTCCTCAAGATGGGTTCGGGGTATCGGTGTGTTGTATAATAATTATTGATAAGGTTCCCGTGTCTTTTTGCAAAATTAAAAGAGCAATCAATAATGGTAGGGAGCCTGCTAGGGTATAGAATAGAAAGTATGTTCCTGCGTTCAATCGTTCCTTTTGATTACCTCATCGGGTAATAACCATAAGGGTGGGGATGAGGGTGGCTTCAAACATTACGTAGAATATAATAATTTCGGTGGATCCGAATGCTAGGATTAAAAAAACTTGTAGAACAGTTAACAGTATTATAAACACACGTTGTCGGGCTAGTGGCTCTGTTGTTAAATGGTTCTGACTTGCTAATATTATTAAAGGTAATAATCAGCAGGAGAGGACCAATAAAGGGGTGGAGAGAGCATCGGTTGCTAAATATGTGCTTGATGAGCCTCATCCCGTTTCCGAGTCTGATTTTAGTCAGATCAGGCTTAGTATTGCGATGGTAAAGCTTTGATAGGTGGTTGTTGTTCATAGCCATTTTTTATTAATAACAAGGATCATAGGAATAAGCATAACCGTAGGGATTAAAATTTTTAGCATTGTAAAAGGTTTAAGGCTTTTAGGTGGTCGGTTCCGTGGGTTCGGGATGTTGCAACTAGAAGTGCAAGCCCTGCGCCAGCTTCACATGCAGAAAATGCTAACAATATCATTGGAGCGGATGATAACACACTTGAGGCTAATTGGAAGGATCAAAGGGCAATCGCGACGTATAAGGACAGTATTATTGCTTCTAGACAAAGTAGTGCAGATAGAAGATGTTTTCGATGAAAAGCGAGTCCCGATAGTCCTAGGGTGAACGCTAGTGTAAAAGTGAGATGGAAAGGGGTCATAAAACGATCATGGACTTGAACCACGTTTAACTAAGCCGAAATTAGTAGTCTTTCTTTGGACTAATCGTCTATTCTGCTCATTCTAGACCTCCTTGGACCCACTCATAAGCAAGGCCAACAGTTAGTAGAAGTAAAATTGATGCTGTTCAAAATATTGTTTGATCAATAGAGGGTAGTTGATCTCCCCAAGGTAGAGGAAGAAGTAGTGCAATTTCTAGATCAAATAGTAGAAAGAGGATTGCAATCAAGAAGAATCGTATTGAGAAAGGAAGACGAGCAGAACCCAAAGGGTCGAAACCACATTCATAAGGTGATAGTTTTTCTGAGTCTGGGTTTATTTGTGGGAGTCAGAATGAGATAAAGATTAGTACGGATGAAAGGGTGGTGGTAATAATAAAAATTGAGACAACAGAGTTCATTATCTTCCCCTGGACTTTAACCAGGATTAAAGGATTGGAAGTCACTTGTATTTGATTGATACTAGAAAGATTATGAGCCTCATCAATAGATTGATACATAAAGGAATAGTCATACCACATCAACGAAGTGTCAATATCAAGCAGCGGCTTCAAACCCAAAATGATGTTCTGAGGTAAAGTGATATTTTACTTGTCGTAAGAGACAGACAGCTAAGAAGGTTGAACCAATAATTACGTGAAGCCCATGAAAACCTGTGGCTACAAAGAATGTTGATCCATAGACTCCGTCGGCGATTGTAAAAGGGGCTTCATAATACTCTATTGCTTGTAGTAATGTGAAGTAAAACCCTAATAAAATAGTGAGTGTTAAAGATTGAATTGCCTGTTTTCGCTCCCCCTCCATAATGCTATGGTGGGCTCATGTTACGGTAACCCCGGAAGCTAGCAAAACAGCTGTATTTAATAGGGGTACCTCAAAAGGGTCTAATGTTGTGATTCCTGTAGGTGGTCAACAGGCTCCTAGCTCTGGGGTAGGGGCAAGACTAGAATGATAAAAAGCTCAAAAAAAGCCTAGAAAAAAGAAAACTTCCGATGTGATAAATAGAATTATTCCATATCGGAGGCCTTTTTGTACAGGAGGTGTATGATGGCCTTGGAACGTTCCTTCTCGTACAATATCACGTCATCATTGATATATGGTTAAGAGTAGAAGGGCTATGCCTAGTGAGAGAAGAGTTGTTGTTTGAAAATGAAACCATATGGCGGTGCCAGAGGTAACAAGGAGAGCGGCAACTGCCCCTGTCAAAGGTCAAGGGCTAGGGTCAACTATGTGGTATGCGTGTGCTTGGTGTGCCATTATACGTTTTCTTGTAGATAGAGGCTAAGTAGGAGTACGAATACATAAGCCTGAATTATTGCAACCGCTACTTCAAGTAGTGTAAGTAAAAATAAAACTGTGGCAGTAAGAATTGCTACAGTTGGTATTAAAGGCAGTAGTACAAATACTGCAGTTGCGATTAGTTGAATTAATAGATGACCGGCAGTCAGGTTTGCTGTTAATCGTACGCCTAGTGCGAGGGGTCGAATGAATAGACTAATTGTTTCAATAATGATTAGGATTGGGATTAGGGGTACAGGGGTCCCTTCTGGTAAAAGATGTCCTAGTGATGCTGTTGGTTGGTTGCGTATACCAATGATTACGGTTGCGAGTCATAGAGGTACCGCAAAGCCCATATTAAGAGAGAGTTGTGTTGTGGGGGTAAATGTGTATGGTAATAGACCTAGCATATTTATAGACATCAAGAAAAGTATTAAAGAGACGATTATAACCGCCCACTTGTGGCCCTGCGTGTTTAGGGGGGTAAAGATTTGTTGTGTAAATCGATTAATAAATCATGCTTGTAAAGTGATTAGTCGGTTATTTAATCATCGGCGGCTAGGGGTGGGGTATAATGTTCAAGGTAATAGCATTGCTAAGGCCATTAAAGGGATCCCTGCGAATGTGGGGCTTATAAATTGATCAAAAAAGTTTAATGCCATGGTCAGCTTCAAGGGTTAGTTGTGGTGTCTTTTGTAGATTGAAGATTAGGGTCGTTGTTGAATGTGTGTGCAATTACTTTTGTAGGGGCAATGAGGAGAAATACAAATCACGAGAAAACGAGGATTATAAATCAGGGAGAAGGGTTCAGTTGGGGCATGTCACTAGGGGTGTTTGGGAGGCACCATTTTTTAGCTTAAAAGGCTAACGCTGTTCCCTGTTTAGCTTCTTAGTGAGGCGTCTTCAAGTATTATAGAGGACCAGTTTTCAAAATGCTGTAAGGGGACTGCCTCGACTACGATGGGTATAAAGCTATGGTTGGCTCCGCAGATTTCTGAACATTGACCATAGTAAACACCTGGTCGGGCTGCGATGAAAGCTGTTTGATTTAGTCGTCCGGGAACTGCGTCTATTTTAACCCCTAGTGCTGGCACTGCTCATGAGTGTAGAACATCTTCTGCAGTTACAAGTACACGTACTGGGGATTCTATAGGTACAACTATTCGGTGGTCTGTTTCAAGTAGTCGAAACTGGCCCGGAGACAGGTCTTGTGTGGGAATCATGTATGAGTCGAACCCAAGGTCTTCATAATCTGTATATTCGTAGCTTCAGTATCATTGATGTCCAATTGCTTTAATAGTTAGATGCGGGTCGTTGATCTCATCCATAAGGTATAAGATTCGTAATGATGGTAGGGCAATTAAGATTAAAATAATGGCTGGAAGGATGGTTCATACAATTTCAATTTCTTGAGAGTCTAGAATATATACATCGGTAAGGGTAGTCGTAACTATAGCTACGATAATATAAAGAACTAGTGTGCTAATTAAGAAAACGATTATTAATGCGTGATCATGGAAGTGTAAAAGTTCTTCTATGACAGGTGAAGCTGCGTCTTGGAAACCTAGCTGTGATGGGTGTGCCATCAAAGCACGTGGGGGTTTAACCCACAATTCTGCCTTGACAAGGCAGTGTAATTTTTGTTACTAGTGCTTCATAAAAGAGAGTGACAGAGTGGTAATGTGGTCGGCTTGAAACCGTCTTATGGGGGTTCAATTCCTTCCTTTCTTGAATATTGTACTACTTTCCCGAATAAGGGGTTAGTATCTCAGAATTTGTAGTCCCAGGCCGGATGTACACGGACATATCCAGGCTCTTCAAATGTATGATAAGGAGGTGGACATCCATGTAATCATTCAACGTTGGTTGTGGTTAGCTCTACTCATTTTACTTCGCGTTTTGAGGCAAAAGCTTCTCACAGGATAAAAAGAAACAAGATGACCGCTGTTAGCGAAACTAGTGATCCAATTGAAGAAATAGTATTTCATAAGGTATAGGCATCAGGATAATCTGAATATCGTCGTGGCATACCTGCTAGGCCAAGGAAGTGTTGGGGGAAGAAGGTGAGATTTACACCTACAAATATGACCCCAAAGTGAATTTTGGTTCAAGTGTCATGAAGGGTATATCCGGTAAATAAGGGGAATCAATGGACGAATCCTCCTATAATCGCAAATACTGCACCCATAGATAAAACATAGTGGAAATGTGCTACTACATAATATGTATCGTGTAGTACAATGTCAATTGATGAGTTAGCTAAAACGATACCTGTTAAGCCCCCTACTGTAAAAAGAAAGATAAACCCGAGAGCCCATAGTAAAGGTGTTTCTCATTTGATTTGGCCTCCATGAAGAGTGGCTAGCCAGCTAAAAACCTTTACCCCTGTAGGAATTGCGATAATCATTGTTGCAGATGTAAAATAGGCTCGGGTGTCTACGTCTATTCCGACTGTAAACATGTGGTGTGCTCAGACGATAAAACCTAGGAGGCCAATTGCCATTATAGCTCAGACCATTCCCATATACCCAAAAGGTTGTGGTTTTCCGGCATAATAGGCAACAATGTGTGAGATTATACCAAACCCAGGAAGAATAAGAATATATACCTCTGGATGTCCAAAGAATCAGAATAGGTGTTGGTAAAGGATTGGATCCCCCCCACCTGCTGGGTCAAAAAAAGTTGTATTAAGATTACGGTCTGTTAGAAGTATAGTGATGCCGGCTGCTAGCACGGGAAGAGATAGTAACAGAAGCACGGCTGTTACTAGTACTGCCCACACGAACAGAGGGGTTTGGTACTGAGTAATAGCTGGGGGTTTTATATTGATAATTGTGGTGATAAAATTAATAGCCCCTAAAATAGAAGAAACACCGGCTAGATGTAGGGAAAAAATGGTGAGATCTACGGATGCACCAGCGTGTGCCAGATTTCCGGCTAGTGGTGGGTACACTGTTCATCCGGTACCAGCACCTGCTTCTACACCAGAGGAGGCCAATAGTAGCAAAAAAGAAGGAGGAAGTAATCAGAAGCTCATATTATTTATTCGAGGAAATGCCATATCAGGTGCGCCAATTATTAAAGGGATAAGCCAGTTACCGAATCCGCCAATTATTACAGGTATTACTATAAAGAAGATTATCACAAAAGCATGTGCTGTTACAATGACATTATAAATTTGATCATCACCAAGAAGTGCTCCGGGTTGGCTTAGTTCAGCTCGAATTAAAAGGCTCAAAGCAGTTCCTACCATTCCTGCTCAGGCACCAAATACTAAGTAAAGGGTACCAATATCTTTATGATTAGTGGAGAAAAATCAACGGGTAATTGCCACAGGTAAGATGGCCGAGTGTTTAGGCGGTGGGCTGTAGATCCATCAACAGGGGTTCGACTCCTCTTCTTATCAGCGAAGCCTTGTAGTGTAATGCACATCAGATTGCAAACCTGAGAGTATAGAATAAAACCTATCTAGGCTTAAAATTTCCCCCCCCCTCCCCCCTCTAACGGGGGGGGGTAGGCGAATGCCCGCTGGTTTGGGCGCTTAGCTGTTAACTAAGATTTTGAGGGATCGAGGCCCTTTCGTCTATGGCACTTAAAGCCTTAGCTTAATCAAAGCGTTTGAGTTGCATTCAATTAATGTGGGATAGAGCCCCGCAGGTTTTATCAGAGGTTGGGGGGTTTCCACCCTCGCTTAGGGCTTTGAAGGCCCTTGGTCTACCTATCCTAAACCTCTAGGTTAATAATGATATCGCCATAGGAGCTATGGGGAGTCCAAATAGTGATAGGGTTATTATTGTTGATAGTGGTATATTTGGGTTTATTGACTTAGCCCGTCAGGCAGTTTTGTTATTGCTCGTGCTGGGGCCTGCGGTTAAAGCTGTTGCGTAACATAGGCGCAGGTAGAAAAAGAGACTTAGTAAAGCTGTTAGTGCAAGAACGGTGGCCGTTAATGGGAGGTCCTGCTTGGTTAGCTCACTTAGAATTATCCATTTTGGTATAAATCCTGTTAATGGGGGGAGGCCCCCTAGGGATAATATGGCAAGTAATGTAGTTGCTATCAGGACTGGTGTTTTTGATCATATTATAGAAAGGGTACTAATTTTTGTGGAGTAGAGTATATCTAGTGTAAGGAACACTGCTGTTGTTATGATAATATAGATTGCTAGATTAAACACTATTAATTTAGGATAGAATTTAATGATCGCTATTATTCATCCTATATGTGCAATTGAAGAATAGGCCATAATCTTTCGTAACTGCGTTTGGTTTAATCCTCCTCAGCCGCCTACAAGGGTCGATGTAATGGCCATGCCAATTAATAGGTTTGGGTTTATAGAGGGGGCTAGTTGAAAAATAAGGATTATGGGGGCTAGTTTCTGTCAGGTAGATAAAATTAGGCCAATTTTTAGATCTAGGCCTTGCAGTACCTCTGGTAATCAGAAGTGTAATGGGGCAATACCAACTTTTAATGCGAGAGCCAGTACGGTAATGGTAAGGGCAAGGGGGTGGGAAAGGTGTTGGATTTGTCATTCCCCTATAATTCAGGCATTTGATGTTGTGGCAAACAGAAGTAGTGCCGCTGCTGCCGCTTGTGTAATAAAGTATTTGGTGGCGGCCTCAACGGCACGTGGATGGTGCTGTTGTGCCATTAGTGGGATAATAGCGAGGGTGCTAATCTCTAAACCTATTCAGGCCAGTAATCAATGGGAGCTAGCAAAGGTGGTTGTTGTTCCTAGGCCAAGGCTTGCTAGTAGGATGGATGTAATTCAAGGGCTCATTAGTGAAGGAAGGATTTTAACCAACATGTTCGGGGTATGGGCCCGAGAGCTTATTTAGCTGACTTTACTAGAAAGTGGTGTAATGGAAGCACTAAGGGTTTTGATCTCTTAGGTAAAGGTTCAAATCCTTTCTTTTTAAGGAAAAGGAGAGGTTTAGCTCTCATGATTTACTCTATCAAAGTAACCCTTTAACTTCAGGCACTTTTCCCCTTACTGAGGTGGAAGGCCCACTAGGGCAATTGGGAACGCCAGGTTTCATACTAGAAGAGCAAGGGCCAATGGAAGAAAGCTCTTTCATACGAGATGTATTAATTGATCGTATCGGAACCGGGGATAAGAGGCTCGCACCCACAGAAATACCACAGATAATAAAGCTGCTTTAAACATTAAATTGGTGGTAGTAATTTCTGGTATGATAGGGTTGTGTGTTGCACCCATAAATAAAATTGCGGATAAGGTGTTTATTAATAAGATATTCGAGTACTCAGCTAAAAAAAATAGGGCGAAGGGTCCTCCTGCGTATTCTACATTAAACCCTGAGACAAGTTCTGATTCACCTTCTGTTAGATCAAAGGGGGCTCGGTTGGTTTCCGCTAGTGTAGAAACATATCATATTGCTGCTAAAGGCCATGCTGGGGCTAACAACCATGTACTTTCTTGTGCTTTGTTGAATGCTGTTAGGCTGAAGCCTCCAACTATAATAATTACAGAAAGGATAATTAAACCTAGACTTACCTCATACGAGATTGTTTGTGCTACAGCCCGTAGGGCACCGATTAGTGCGTATTTTGAGTTAGAGGCTCAACCGGAGCCCAAGATAGAGTATACTGCAAGGCTTGAAATAGCAAGTACAAATAGAATCCCTAGGTTTAGATTTACGACTGGATACGGTATTGGTATAGGAGCTCAAAGTGTGAGAGCTAGAATGAGGGCTATAGTGGGGGTAATTAAAAATAGAAAGGGAGAAGAGGTTGAAGGGCGGATCGGTTCTTTAATAAACAGTTTTACTCCGTCAGCAATAGGTTGTAATAAACCATAAGGGCCTACAACGTTTGGCCCTTTTCGTAGCTGTATGTAACCGAGGACTTTTCGCTCCAGCAGGGTTAAAAATGCTACCGCTAGGAGAACTGGCACAATATACGCCAAAGGGTTAATAAGGTGTGTTATGATTAAATTCATAGCTGAAGGAGAGGATTTGAACCTCCGAAAGAAAGGGCTTAGGCCTTTCGCAATTAACCGGGCTCTGCCACCTTAGCATGCCATTATCTCTGGCGGTTGGTTTTCCCACTTTTTCCGTTTGATATTGTTTCAGCGGGTGGGGGAGAGGCTTGCTTTCGGCATTGGCCTCCTTACCCCGGTCCTTTCGTACTAGGGGTAAGACAATCATAGATAGAAACCGACCTGGATTACTCCGGTCTGAACTCAGATCACGTAAGACTTTAATCGTTGAACAAACGAACCCTTAATAGCGGCTGCACCATTAGGATGTCTTGATCCAACATCGAGGTCGTAAGCCCTTTCGTCGATATGGACTCTGGGAAAGGATTGCGCTGTTATCCCTAGGGTAACTTGGTTCTTTGATCAGGTTGGTCCTGGATCATTCTTGGTCAGATGTTCTGCTTCTTAGAGGTGTCCCTCTTGGTTTAAGGTTTTAACCTTTCCACGTGGAGGATATTTTTTTCTCCGCGGTCGCCCCAACCGAAGGTACACTGGTAATAAGGGTTTGCTTTATCTTGCATTTCATGTAAGGCTTTATACCCCTTACCTTTATACCTAAAGCTCCATAGGGTCTTCTCGTCTTATGGGTAAATGTTCGCTTCTGCACGAACAGATCAATTTCATTGACTAGATAGGGGAGACAGTCAGGCCCTCGTTATGCCATTCATACAGGTCTCCATTTAAAAAACAAGTGATTACGCTACCTTCGCGCGGTTAAAATACCGCGGCCGTTGAACATTGCTGTCACAGGGCAGGCGGGACCTCTAATGCTTGGTGATTGGCTAGAGGCGATGTTTTTGGTAAACAGGCGGGGCCCTAGTTTGCCGAGTTCCTTCCCTTATCTTTTAGTCTTTCCTTGATGCACTCCTGTGTTGGGTTAACGGTGTCGGGGGCTGGTTTTTCTTGTTCTTTATTAGTCTTGCTTTACCCTCATCTATAGGGTCCGTTATTTATCAGTGGTAGTATCCGGGCTGATTTACAATCGTGCGGGGAGAGGTTTAGTCCTCTTATTACTAATTTTAGCATTATCTTCTCTATCTTTTAGAGGGGTCTAGTATATCAAGGGAGTGGGGATGAGCTATCTTTATTATAAGGGATTTACTTCTTGAGCTATAACGCTTTCTTTCCAGTTGACTGCTTCTAGGCCCACTGGGGAAGTTTTCTTGTTTAATTATGATCCTGGATCTCCTGTTTAGGGTTGTATCCCATTTCAAAGGGGCTGTACCCCCTTTGACTAGCTCTTATATCTCACTTTGGTCTTCAGAAGACTGGGGTAAGAATTATATAGGGCTGAACTTATATTCATTTCCTAGACAACCAGCTATCACCAGGCTCGGTAGGCTTGTTACCTCTACTCGGAGCTCTTCCCACTCTTTTGCCACAGAGACGGGTTGGCCCCTTTGGGCTGTCTCGGAGTAGCTCTCCTGGTTTCGGGGGGTCGAACTAAAGTTCTCTTCGCTCGGGCTTTCTTGCTAAATCATGATGCAAAAGGTACAAGTGTTAGTCTCTGCTTTTCCTTGCTTTATCGGGTTTTTTCATTTCTCTTTCAGCTTTCCCTTGTGGTACTTTTTCTATAGCTCTGTCGTATCTTTCTATCGCCTATACTAGAATGGTAGAATGTTTTAGTGTTAAATTTTGGGTTATGCTTTTCATATTTTTGCTGTGTGTTATTAGGGTCAGGCTAGCTATCTTGCTTAGAATGACTCGATTTGCACGGGTGTCTCCTCAGTGTAAGGGAGGTGCTTTTCTGCTTAGCTACATTCCAATTGTTCCAAGTGCACCTTCCGGTACACTTACCATGTTACGACTTGCCTCCTCTTTTTTTTCTTAAAATTTATGTACTAATTTTGGGGTTTTCGAGGAGAGTGACGGGCGGTGTGTGCGCACCTCAGAGCCGTCTTCAAAGGAACACACTTGTTTCCTTTTACTGCTAAATCCACCTTCAAAAATATAGGCATGTTTCATTGCTTTTTCCGTGTGCTCTGTGACAGAGAATGTAGCCCATTTCTTTCCACTCCATACGCTACACCTCGACCTGACGTTCTGGGGCTGAGCCTTTTTGCTTACTGTTATTCTTTCAAAAGGTAAACTGGCGACGGCGGTATATAGGCGGGGATGACAAGGGGTGGTGAGGTTTAACGGGGGTTATCGGTTATAGAACAGGCTCCTCTAGGCGGGTTTGAGGTACCGCCAAGTCCTTTGGGTTTTAAGCTAACGCTCGTAGTCCCCTGGCGGACGATTTTGTAAGTGTAACCGCCGTGGTTTATGGCTAGGCATAGTGGGGTATCTAATCCCAGTTTGTGTCCTAGCTGTCGTGGTTTTGAGTTTTGTAAAGCTACCTTCGTTGTTGTTCTTCGTGATATCTGTTAGCGTATGACAGCATGAGAGTTATTTGGCTTTAGTGTACGGGTTCTCTTACCACTCTTTACGCCGTAGGATATCAATTAGAGTCTCTCGTATAACCGCGGTGGCTGGCACGAGTTTAACCGACTCTTTTAGTTTTAACTAAGTCAAGCTTTCGCTCATAGCTTAAGGTTCATCACTGCTGAGTTCCCTTGGGGGTGTGGCTTTGCAAGGCGTCTTGGGCGAATAATGGTGCCTGATGCCCGCTCCTTTTTTCCTAGCGGGTATAAAGGGCATTCTCACAGGGGCGCGGTGACTTGCATGTGTAAGTTAAACTACAACTGATCTTAAAGTCAGGACCAGGCTTTTGTGTTATTGAAACCTTTTATAGCTCATCTTGGCATCTTCAGTGCCACGCTTTGAATTAAGCTACATTAAC